GGGATTTCTTTTCGAAGTATCCCGATCTGCACAAGCCATCTATAACTTCTGCAGAATGGACGGAATATTTTTTGATAGAAGAGGCGTGGGTATTAAGCCTGTAGCACAAAAAATAATAAAGTCTTATTACGAGATTTTTGAAACCTCTGAAAGTAAGTCGTTGGGCCTCCCTGTACAAATAAGCCCTTCCACCACGATGAGAGGTGTATCTCATCCACAGGCGGGGGTATTCAAAAACTGCGTGGAGAATCTAAAGGAAAGTCCAACCCGTTATTCTAAGCTTTTAAACTTTCTTAACGAAGAAGCAACAGAGGTAGTTGAAACTTGTTATATGTTATCTCGCCTGTATAGAAAGGGACCCAGTAATTACTTTAGCTGTAAGTGCCCTGTACTCAAGTTATTTCCTACAAGCTATAAGGACATAGAGGGATACCCTAGATTGATACCAAAGGGGATGGGGGAGAGGGTATGGCCAGTATATTGAGGGACTTGAAGAGAGTAATTAAGAGGGTTCTTCGGAGGGTTTTACTACCAGAAGAGCTAATCATCGAAGAAGTTGACATGGTGGCTTGTCACACGGGTATCTATGCGGGACTTATGGGTAAGACTCACGCACCCTGCACGTGGGATGCTTACCACTCCGAGAGCTTTTGGGATCAAATACTATCTAGTTTTGGGCCAGACATTCCAAAGCAAAGTCTTTACTTAAAACTATTCTTTATTAGGGTTTAAATGGGGCTAAATTGAAAGGGACTGAAGACATTCAAGCAAAAATTCAATCTTTTTACCAAAGCAACAGTATTTCTTCTTTAGAGGAGTTTACACAAAAGATATTGAAGCATCCAGTCATGGAGGAGCTTATCTTTTTTCAAAACACTCTTGGTCGCCGAGATAAGATCTATTGGCCTACTCGCATAAAACCCTACTATGGTAAGTAGGTTCTCCGCTGTTTCCTAAGACAAGCCCGACTAAGACTATCCCGTGTGCCCTCCTCTTTAGAACAACATCTCTATATCCCAAGGAACGAATAGAATCCTCGAGTACGGCGGCGAAATTATTAAAAGGAATAGGCTCTATTCCGTGAGATTCCGCGTAATTTACATACGACTCGTACAAGGTGGTACCGGATGGTGGTACCGGATCTTTTCTCGCACCTAAATTTGCTTCGTTTCCTGGGCCATACCCCACCTTATCCGCCAACCAGTGAAAACCTGAATTCTCTAAGCCGCCCCCGGATACCTCATTAAAAGCCTCTGCGCTTTGACCTATATGGGTCCACTCTTTCGGCATGGCAAGAACCCAATTGAGCAGATATGGGCGACAGGCGGAGCTTCTTTCTTCTTTCCCTAGTTTTTACGGGCCCCGCACCGCAGGGATAGGATATGAGCAGAAATAAGAAATTACCCGGTGTGCCTGGCCTATTCGTTTCGTTAGTTCCATCCGGGACGGGGAAAAACTGGAAGGGAGTTTCAATAGGGCAACAATTGGAAATATCTGTCGAAGACATGACATGTTGCGAAAGAGTCAAGGCTGCCTTTACCTATACCCAACACTCCTGTAACCCTGTACCTATACAGTCTCTAACCCTGCTTGGTATACTGGCATCTCACCCCTGCCAGTACTAGCTCCATTTCTGTTATCCCTTCGGCCTTTTCGACCCCTAATCTTTGAAGTGTGGGATTGCAACTAGTGGTAGAGGCAGCTTGACCCCCCCCAGCTCTCGTGGTACAATCTCTTTCCTCCGGAGCCCAGACTTTTAGTTCGGCTCGCGGAAAGGGGGGGGTGGAGTGCGACGGCAGTGGCTCGTCGCGGAACAAGCCACAACCACCAAAGTGAGTGACCTATTAACCCAGTTCTTCCCGCTTTTTTTAGATCCCTGGTTTTTTCCCGTTGCTATCTTTGCATCGTCATCGCTATTAAACTCCAAGTAGTCATCGGACCCCTCCCATTTTATAAAAATCCATATTTTAGTTCAACTACTTATTGGGTAGTTGGTTAGGTTGTCGAATCCTCCTCAGGTAGCCTCGTCAAAACGAAATGAAGAACGAGAGTGAGATATTGAAACTGCCTCCATTCCAAAATGAATTCCTTCTCGGAAAATGATTAATGATGTGGATAAGCTGATACCGACTCGTCAATCTACTCCATATTCAACCCGCCCCATATTACTGACTTACTGACGCGAAAGCAGGAAACTTGTTGCGTTGGTAAACCCATGCATCAATTTGATACATTTTTCATTTCTCTATCTGCGTTGATTCTTTGTAATCCGGCAAAAGACGCAGAGACAAAACTTTACTTTGAAAATAAATTTGCGGGGAAAAAAATGAAATTTATCCCGTAAATTGGTTTTTGTACTTGTAGTCAGAAACGACTTGGAGGAGTTCTCCCCTCAACAGTAATTGAATGACGAGGAGCCGTATGAGGTGCGAATCTCACGTACGGTTCTGTATAGCGACGTTGTAGCTGTCGACTATTTCACAACTACACCAAAAAAACCCAACTCTGCCCTACGTAAAGTCGCCAGAGTTCGATTAACCTCCAAGTTTGAGGTAACGGCTTACATACCAGGTATTGGCCACAATTCGCAGGAACATTCGGTGGTCCTTGTGAGAGGCGGAAGGGTCAAAGACCTACCCGGCGTTAGGTATCACATCGTCAGAGGAGCCTTAGATGCTGTAGGAGTGAAGGGTCGTAGAAAAGGGCGTTCTAGTGCGTTGCAGAACATTGTCACAACTTGTATCATCGCAATGATTCCGTATCAATTATTCTGATATGTCAAATGTGTAGCCGACCCAGCATTGCCAGGGGACTGAAGCCTGCTACTACAAAGATTGGTTAATATCCGTCTATTTGTGTGAAACAACTTTGTGTCTAAGGTGTTTTATTCCAGTAGGTTAAGTTGAGTTTTACCCGGACTCCCACCTAAAAAGAAAATTCTTTTCCTTCTGGAACAGATTCAGGTTACGACTACGGATATTTGGCGGAGACTTTGTATACAGCTACCGATTGGATCGAGAAACCTACGGACATTACTAGTAAGATAATTGAATTGCAAGATTTTTCTTTTTCATACCTATTTTTTTTTCCTTCTGTGGAAGAAAAGGAAACGGATGCTCAATGTGAAATGAGTAAATATGATTTTTTTTTTATATAAAAAAATTGGTTGGAAATCACTTGAGTAGTTTTTATTCAATCATATGGAAAGCTGTATTCGACGAAAGTCGCACGTGCAGTTTGGAGGGAGATCCCCACTAACCGGTGGATCCACTCTACAATATGGAGTGAAGAAGCCAAAATAGTAGCTTAAGATACCGCCGAAAAAGAAAAATGAAGTCTGACATAATTGTAAACTCGTGGTACATCGGAGCAATGTAGTGAACAAAATTAGAAATATTGAATCGGATCCAATTTATCGCAATCGATTAGTAAACATGCTAGTTGATCGTATCATGAGAAATGGCAAAAAATCGCTAGCTTATCAGATTTTTTATCAGGCTATGAAGCGGATTAGATAAAAGACAAATAGGAACCCACTGTCTGTTCTGCGACAGGCAGTGCGTGGGGTAACTCCCGATGTAGTCACGGAAACCAAACGTGTGGGTGGATCAACTTATCGAGTTCCCGTTGAAGTAGTACCTGCAGAAGGAAAAGCTTCGGCCATCCGGTGGTCATTGATCGCGTGTCGAAAACGCTCAGGTCGAAGTATGGCTTTAAGATTGAGTGATGAATTAATGGATGCCGCCAAAAATTCCGGTAGTGCCATACGGAAAAAGGAGGAGACTCATAAAGTTGCGGAAGCTAACAAAGCTTTTGCCCACTTCCGTTAGTTTTGTTTAGATTCGTTCCAATCCACAATTTTTTCGTTGCGGATTGGAACCGGAGCGCAGGTATCGGGGAATCAAGAAATACCACGCGGAAATGGATGAGTGAGGGGTTCACGACTACTTCCTTTTCAGTCTGTTAATTATTATAATCTTCGTGATGCAGTGGTCGATGCGAAGTTGTGGAGTGCTTCGTTCGTGAAAAGGCTTGCGTAGAATTAGTTTCTTGGAGACCAAAATTGAAATTGATCGGGGGTGCGCATCACGTAGAAGAAAACTTCCATTTTTCCCTCTCCCCCTTGTCTTAGGGAATTCCTGTTGTGAAATAAATTACAAAAAATTTTGGGATACGGGGAAAAAGCCTCTGTATCCAAGAATTTTAGAGACTCAATGTATTTTGGTTTGGTTGACACAGATAGGTTTTTGTGATAGACTAAAAATTAACAGGCTTACCAGCCTGGGGAATCACTAACTCCTTTTCGAAAACCAAAAATTACCATGACCGCAACTTTAGAACGACGCGAAAGCGCAAGCCTATGGGGTCGCTTTTGCGACTGGATTACCAGCACTGAAAACCGTCTTTACATCGGATGGTTCGGTGTCTTGATGATTCCCACCCTACTAACCGCAACCTCTGTATTCATCATTGCTTTCGTCGCAGCTCCTCCTGTAGATATTGACGGTATTCGCGAGCCCGTTTCTGGTTCTTTGCTATACGGTAACAACATTATCTCTGGTGCTATCATCCCTACTTCTGCAGCTATTGGGTTACACTTCTACCCAATTTGGGAAGCAGCTTCCGTCGATGAATGGCTTTACAATGGTGGTCCTTACGAACTGATCGTTCTTCACTTCCTACTTGGTGTAGCTTGCTACATGGGTCGCGAGTGGGAACTAAGCTTCCGTTTAGGTATGCGTCCTTGGATTGCTGTCGCTTACTCAGCTCCAGTCGCAGCTGCTACCGCCGTCTTCTTGATCTACCCAATTGGTCAAGGAAGTTTCTCTGACGGTATGCCTCTGGGAATTTCTGGTACTTTCAATTTCATGATCGTCTTCCAGGCTGAGCACAACATCCTTATGCATCCCTTCCACATGTTGGGTGTAGCTGGCGTATTCGGCGGCTCTCTATTCAGTGCTATGCATGGTTCTTTGGTAACTTCTAGTTTGATTAGAGAAACTACTGAGAATGAGTCTGCTAATGCAGGGTATAAGTTTGGTCAAGAAGAAGAAACTTACAACATCGTAGCTGCTCACGGCTATTTTGGTCGTTTGATCTTCCAATATGCTAGCTTCAACAATTCTCGTTCTCTACACTTCTTTTTAGCTGCCTGGCCCGTAGTAGGTATTTGGTTCACCGCCTTAGGCATCAGCACCATGGCATTCAACTTGAATGGTTTTAACTTCAACCAATCCGTGGTTGACAGCCAAGGTCGTGTTATAAACACCTGGGCTGACATCATAAACCGTGCCAACCTAGGTATGGAAGTCATGCATGAACGTAACGCTCATAACTTCCCCCTAGACTTAGCTTCTGTTGAAGCCCCTTCTATAAACGGATAATATCCGTCTGGTCATGCAGCACAACTGGATACCAAACCCTTCAACTTCAGAAGATAGGGTTTGGTGCCCTCAAGGTTTGTACGGTAGAACGAAGAGAGAGGACGATAACGGCCTGTCACAACCTCACGGTCATCAGTTTCCGACCTTGAATTGAGAAGGAAAAGTAGTTGGAATATCCCTCCGGGATTTAATACTTCAAAAGTTCCTTTTTTTACTCACTGAATGCTTGCAATCCTTCAATCTTTTGGGCGGAAGGAGTTGGGAATACATTCTTCACTTCACAGATTCTCTGTCGTCTTGTTCTATACATGCAGTTAATATGGACTGTATCAATCAAAGAATCTATCTAGCTTAACGCATGGATCTTGTTCACATTCGGGGAGCCCCTCAACATTAGCAAAGGGGGCGGACGTAGCCAAGTGGATCAAGGCAATGGATTGTGGATCCATCACGCGCGGGTTCAATCCCCGTCGTTCGCCCATCCGGATAATTCAATACCGCCGCTCCGCCTGCTCAGAGCGGAGAGATAAAGTGGATGGGGTATATACGGGTCTCTTCTTCGACAATAACATTTGAAAATTCCCGATTTCATTCCAGTTTTGGATGCGGCTATTTACAAAAATAACCAGACTCATATGATATATTTCTATTTTTTTTTCCGTCCCATCTTGAAATTTACAAAATTATCGGTATAATAGAATAAATATGGGAAATAGATAGATAAATCGTCTCATAACTAATATGGAAGAAGAAACTATGGTTAAAAAGGTAGTAGAAAGAAGAGTAGGAGTAAGAGGACCCGACTCTTCATCTGAAGTTTGGGACTTTTTAAAAGTCGATGCATTAAAATACTTCTCCGAATTATTGAAAAACCAACATCTCGAAGAACTTTTAGTTAGTCCAGCCTCGACCGCCGAACCTTTTATCAGATTATCTGACTTGTGATTTCTGAGTTCACTGTTTTTACGCAATCTGCGTCATTCAGTAATGAGGGGTAGTAGCATCACCCTGGAGATGCTGATGTTGCTAACGATACCAATTTCTATGCATCGCTTGAGTGACAAAAATTCCATCGAGAGAGGTTTTGTATTAACGAAAGTCATTAATGGAGGTGACGGGATAAGAAAGAAACAGGCGGAAAATCCCGGTAATTTATCCCGCGACTGCATCCTTCGATTCAAAAACTTTTTCTCTATCGGAAAAAATAGGAAGAGGGGAGTGCCGGCTTTCTACTACTTAGATTCGAACAAAGATATTTCAATTTCCGCAGGTTCCTCAGAGGAAAAAATTTGTTATGATGTCATAACTCCCTCGGTTTCCGGTAGATGGAAGGCACGCATAACGAGGGATTCCCCCCTATTTGATATATTCAAGGATGAGACTGAAGAGATTCAAGCGGTTCGTGGGGATAGATATCTGCAAAATTTACTTAGGTTTTTCAAATTCTATAACCAATTGGTAGTTTCCAAGAACGAAAGTGACTGCTACCAAAACAATTTTGCTTCGTCGCTTCTTCGGGAAATTCGTAACAAACAAGATCTGGATCGGTTACAAGCAATACGTTTGAGAAACGATTCATTAAGTCCCGTAGTATTGGACCCCTGTGACAAAGCGCTACTTGAATCTATAGATTCAGCAGATCAACGAGGAGATGGATCGGCATTTTCCTTTGAGCAAGAAGCCTTTTCTAACTTGTCTTCGTTTACGTCTTGTGAAAAAACGATGTTATTTCGCAACTTTTTATCCGGATTAGATTATGAAAAATATGGGAAAGACTTTCCCGTTTTACATGCTTATTCACAAATTAGAAATCAATTAATCAACCGACTAACCGACTTCCCCTCGATAATTAAGAAATCGAACCTTATTCTTGATGGGGAAATAGTTATTGACGTCAGTAATAGCATCAAATCCGAGAAAGGATTTTTGCCACCGAGAATGGGGGAGAATATCACGTTTACTGAAATATCTGGCAAGGGCAAGAAACTTGGGTTAGCAAGTAGCGGATACTTCGACTTCAATGATATTTTTCCAAACTATTTTGAAGCATCTTTAGGGATACCTAAAGAAATAACTAATCGAAGTGAAAATACTAATTTTTCAAAAAAATTGAAAGGAAGGGGGAACCTAGATTCGATCTATTCTCTAGTTAGATTGTATGGGCGAAGTGAAATCATACCTCTCTACCCAACATACATATTTCTTCTCCACGACTACTTCTGTGCGTTATCCACTGAATATTTCTCCCGAATCAAATATTGGTTGGATGTCTGGACGGGGAGCAGAGAATATACCATCGTAGCAAGAATTGCAACTGAATAAACAGTATTCGAGTGGAAGGGTAATGTGGAGCGTCTATTGAACGAATATGTTACCTACCGAATTGATGAGTGTAGGAATGTTCAATCAAATGTGCGTAGATGGCTCGATACGACAGGGGATTTGTCTCTTTCGTCTGTCGGAAAATCTTTGGGAAAAGCAATGAGGGACGACTTGGAAGAAATAATTTGCCGTGTGTCAATAATGAGAAACGAGTTACTAAATAATGCTGGTGCCTGTCTCGGTAGTACCAATCAACATACCAAGAAATATTTTCACCGATTTCTTGATGTGTTATTTCTGTCTAAAATGATTGTTACTGAGGCTACTCGCCAGAAAGCTATGGTAGATACCATTGATTACTGCATCGAGAAATTGGACGATATAGATTTTGATAAATTGAACAAAATGGATCTTATTGATCTTGATTTTTTCTCAAGTTTATTTGATGGTTACATTGACGAACAGATACTTTCTCTCAAAACAATTCTTGGAACAAAAAGAAGTTTCTTCATCGAGCCTAGACTGTTAAGAGGTGAAGAATCGGTAGGCTCCTCGACCGCACTGAAACCTGCGTTGAATCCCACTATTCCTGGGTTGCCTCGCATCGAAGCTATCCGAGCAGGATTCTCGAATGATGCTTTTTCCATTACGGGGCGGCAAATTTGGAATCTATTTCTGCATGATTTAAATCGTGAGGGAGGTTCAATTAAGGGTATTGGTGGGGGTATTTCAAAAAACATTTCCGCTCAAATGAATAAATTAAATGATTCACCTGTACGGAGCCGGGCTGGAAACAAGTTCATTTCAAGAATCAAAGGGGGTTTCTTCATCTTCATCGGGAGATGCAACAGTAGTTATCTCAACGTGTTAGAAAACTTCTCCGTGGGCTCCGACAAGAAAGCCATCTCATCTGATATCATTTCATCTATTCATCCCCAACTGTCAGATTCGTTATCATCCAATTTATCGAAACAAACAGCATGGAAGGCAGCTGGTCACTTACTCACACCAACTCAATTCATTTCGTCTAATCTGCATGAATCTGCAACAACAGTAACTCACTTAGATGGACTTCCCAATTCTATTTCGGATCTGAATGGGTTACTGGCAAGTTTGAATTCATCCCCTCGTGAAGCGATAGACTCGTCCCTATCTTCGTGCAGTAACGATGGAGTTTTTTCGGAAGAGGCGTCGGTAAACTCCGACTGGCGGTCGAACCATCAGCGACCCCAACCTCGTTGGAATTTGGTATTAGATCAAGTCAATTCGGAGAAGTTTGTTAAAGATGGATTAGACCCAAGAAATGATGGTTCCACCAGCAATCGAGTCTGTCGAAACGGTTTGTCTATTGGGTATTTCTGGGAACCAGAAGAATTGGATACACCTTATTGGTTGTTAAGATTCTCATTATGCAATGATGTAACATCGAGATTTCTAGCGGGATCAATTGGAAAGGAGGTTCCCCACGAGGATGCGGGGTTTGCAGATTCATCTGCCCGGGAAGAAGCTACTCGCCTGTCCCATTTCACCAATTTTAATGAATTATCAAAAGATTTGAACAAATATAAGATCTCTTGGATCTTTTGGAGAGACAGTATGGGTGAAAAATGGAGCTTATTGAGAGATTATATACCTCTGTTTTTTACCCCCACCTGGTGGAGATACTTTTACGACCTGATCAGAGAAACATATCCAGAAATAGTACTTAAAATAAGTTATGACTCAAATCATGAGCTTCCTAGAATTTGTGAGGGAATTGCTAAGGATTTAGTAGGTAGCGCGAAAGGCTATTTATTACGAAGCCTGCAAAGGCTAGGATTGAGATTCGAAAACAATTCTATTCGTACTCTATCATCCGAGATAGATCTTCTCATTCCCGAAAAAATTCCTGATGAAGTGGAGATGTCACATCCAGGAGAATGGTCGGTATCTCAATTTTCTGATAGGCCTATCTTCTATTGCTGCATTCTCTCAATATTATTCGTTCTCGCGTTATTGAAATATCCTTTGTCTGCCGTTTCGGGTTTCAATTCCTTTCATTCATGGAAACGTTTCGATACCATTGAATATTTAACAGACCCAATGCGTGGATCCTATTTGAAAAAGGTAATGTATTCCCCCCCGACAAGCTAAATGTTAACGAGAGATCTACTAATCCATTCCTTGAATAGATTCTTGAGTTATGTAAATAATATAATTTTTTTCCTTTTCGTGAAAAATGAAATTGATTCTTGGATATTTCGTAGAGAAAGCTCTGATATTTTAGATAATAGTAAAGAACTACTGACTCAATATTTAGTAGCGACTAAAATTATCTACAGGTATTCATCAAAATTGAAATCCAATTATGACTTATTGAGCAACAATATTTTTCATGAACCTTACCCACGAGGAAGATCCAATGTTTTGGCATACTTACTTCAATTCTGGCAAAATGATCTATTGGGTCACAAGATCCGTAAGTTGGATCCTGTGGAGAAGTGGGCTTTTTCCGCCTTCGGGAGAAATATTCTATTTTCAGCAACAACAAAACGAAGAGACGGTATACTGAACATGCCATGTTGTGACATACCTATTTCACTCCAATCGGGATTATTACCATATAAAGGAATTTTGCTAGTAGGACCTATAGAAACTGGCCGATCCTCTATTATTAGAGATGTAGCATTCAACTCCTACTTTCCAGTGGTGAAACTACCACTAAAGAAGTTCATATACAACCGATCCTTTTTCAGCAATGTACGTGGAAATTTCATATCGAAAGAGAGCGTACACCGATTAAATATCGTCTTTGAAATAGCGAAGGAAATGTCTCCTTGTACACTATGGATTCAAGATATTCATGAATTGAATATTCATCGTTCGTATAATAAGCTAGAAGCTGATCCCAAATTTTTACTTTGCCAAATATTGAAGAGTATTGGTCACAAGCTCGGCAACTCCAACATCCGCAAGAATGTTGTTATTGCCACGACTCACGTACCTGCGAGGATAGATCCAGCTTCAGTAGCTCCGAATCGGTTAAACTAATTAATAAATTTTCGAAAGTCCAACGGGCATCAACGTCAGAAAGAATTGTCAATTCTATTACGTATCCAAGGTTTCAAAATAGGGTCTAATCCGCCTCTCCTTGAGAGTACTGTGTCTGGAACTACGGGTTATAGTAAACGAGATTTATTCTTTCTTGCTAATGAAGCGTTATTAATAGGTACTTCCAGAAGAAAAAAGTTTGTATGTAGCAATGCAATTGGATTAGCTTTGCATAGACAACATTCGACTGTTAGTGATATGGGCAATGCGATGGAATCTGATTCTGAATGGGAAATCTATTCCTACGAGATAGCGGAAGCCACTTCGAAGAATAGTTTGATAGATACTTATCTCACAAATATTCCATTTATTGGTCGTGACGCGTTGAAGATGCGATTTTATTATTTGTCTAACTGGTATGTGGAACCTTCAATAACCAAATCAACAATTGACGAATTCACTATGTTTTCGCATCTCCTGGGGCTACTAGCTGAATTAGTAGCTCGCGATTCGTTACAAATGGATATGAGAAAAAAAGAGAATTTCACTGTTATCGATAAACTAGTAGAGAATGACTTAAACCTAGCTTGTGGTGTCCTAGAAAACCTCTCGAGTAATTTCTCGCGTTCAGAAATTTGTGAGGGGGGGGATCGACGCAATAATAGTTTTTCTATTTCCTTTCCTATTGGAAAACCCAAGTATTGCTCAGGTGTAACCTCTACAAGTCGCTCCTCTAAATTTCTGAGAAGGGGGAGACTTAGTAGTCTAACCGATTTCGAGATGCAACAGTCACCCGAATTAATAAACTCGACGACAGAGGTGTCGCGTGAGATTACTTGGTCCCATAAGGCTTGGCGTCTCCGTTTCCTGCGAGGCGGGATTTATGAATTGATGGGGGTATTATCCGAACCCAACCATTTGTATAACTTAATTCTCCTTTACCACAATCAGAATTATATACCCCAACAAGATTTCGAATTCAATAAGATTAAGGGGGAGAAAAGGAAATGGCGCAATAGAAGCGGGTATCTTTTCAGTTTTGAAAAATCTGTCACTAATGTAACAGATCACTTTATTAAAAGATTAGAAAACCGATTGGATAATATGTTGTTACGTGAGCAATTTTTCGAATTGGGAATCTCTGGCGACTCATCTAATGAGTATGAAACACATTGTGATCGATTTAATGAAACGACTCGACTCTTCGGGGGGCGCTTCATCTGGGACCCCATGCTTTTGTTCCAGCCAGACCCTAACATTCCTTCCCTGCGCCGCAACTTGTTGCCGACAAAAGAACTGGTGCGGAGGCTTTACACCATTTACGGTATGAGAAGGCAGCGCCTTCAAAAGATGTCAAATAAGAAACTTAAAAATTTCTTTCTCTATCGTGAAGATAATCCGAAATTGAAACCCGACTCATCTATTAATCGCTGGAATAATCTTCCTTCGGATGAGGAGGAACGAGATTCCGAATATGTCAAAGAAACTTCTTTCATGGATATACATCTGCAATATCCACAGACATTTCCTCCCGTTCGTTTGGATTGCTATACGGTAGCGGAGGATTTCCCGGGACGATTTCTTCGGTTTAGGCTTCTGGTTCATAGAAACAGATGGATGAGACGGAACCGTTCCCCATTTCAGGATTTTCTTATCTATAATATGTTGCTTGAAACTTGTGAATATCTATCCAATCCGTTCCGGTTTGGTGAAGAAGCATCGCTGGATCAAACAATGAAACAATTTCTTCACGAAAGTTCAATGTCGTAAAACAACTGTTGTTTCCTCAGTTAGATACTCCCCACTTCGTCTAGATCTCTAGCCATAGAATTGAAAGCCAAATCAGTAAAAGGAAGATCTCTATTATCCTTTTACTGATACAAAAAATACAATTACACCATTTTGAAAAGTAAGAAGTTGGAGACCAGTTACTATGAATGGTAGGAGTTTCCTTACTGAGAAATGAGATTAGGAGGATTAATAGAGGTTATTACGCAGGAATTATGCAAACGAAGCAAATTTTTCGTATCAATATTGATACGTATTTTTTAGAAAATTCTGGATTGACCCCAGCAGTTGAATCATTAAATTCGCTCATTCCAGTCATTCGAGACACTGGATTGAATTGAAGTGAAAACTATTAAAAAGCGACGCCTCAATGGGATCCTTGGAGCTACTCGGGGGGGGGGGCCGCGCCAGTATTACTGTCTCCATTTGTTGGTGTTGAGGCTTGAAATAAGCACGATGGTAAACCATTCAATGATTGGTGGGTCATGAGCCAACGCGACTTGATTTAGCACATGTGTGAGATACAACTCTCCTATTACTGGGAATTCTCGACGTAGATACGAATCTCCCCGGGTAGGATTCGAACCTACGACCAATCGGTTAACAGCCGACCGCTCTACCGCTGAGCTACCGGGGAAGGTGGTAGGGGATTCAGTTTCATACACACTTGAAGACCTCTTTTCCGGAAGCCACTTCCAAATCTGGGAGGAGTTAAGCTTTCTCCGCTATTTCGTAAACTTTGCGTATGGCCTAATTCCCATTATATTAGGAGGCGGCGGCGATAGCAATCCCATTTGAATGGAGGGGCCCCCGAATCATGGGCATGGGAGGGGGGGGGGTAAATCGACCAAGACAAGGTCGAGATCAACCTTACAATACAGCCCCCCTCCCATGCCCATGATTCGTATTGATCAATCACCAATCAGTGGTTTCTATTCCTCCCTTCCGGGAGGCGTAGTAGAATAGTCACGGGATCCTTCCACCTCATGGTGAGAAAATATTTGAAGAATAAAAAGAGGGAGGATAGAGGAAACAGAATAAAAATATGGAGATAGGGAAGATGAAGAATAGCCGGGAGAAATGGACGCGAATTGGAGCTTTGTGAAACGAAAGTAGCAGTTTACGGAAAAGGCGGGATTGGGAAGTCAACAACTAGCTGTAACATATCAATAGCTTTAGCGAGGCGGGGAAAAAAAGTATTACAAATTGGATGTGACCCAAAACATGATAGTACATTCACACTAACAGGATTTTTAATACCTACAATTATAGATACTTCACAAATCAAGGATTATCACTATGAAGATGTATGGCCCGAAGATGTTATCCACAAAGGATATAGCGGGGTAGATTGTGTAGAAGCTGGGGGACCCCCAGCAGGAGCTGGATGCGGGGGCTACGTTGTAGGAGAAACGGTAAAACCATTAAAGGAATCAAATGCTTTTTACGAATATGACATTATTCTATTTGATGTTTTAGGAGATGTTGCTTGTGGGGGATTCGCCGCTCCTCTAAATTATGCAGATTATTGCATTATTATAACTGATAACGGATTTGACGCCCTTTTCGCCGCAAACCGTATCGCGGCCTCGGTTAGAGAAAAGTCCCATACTCACCCCTTGCGGTTAGCCGGTTTAGTTGGAAATCGGACATCTCATAGAGATCTTATTGATAAATATGTAGAAGCTTGTCCAATGCCTGTACTCGAAGTATTGCCTTTAGTCGAAGATATTCGCGTGTCGAGGGTGAAGGGAAAAACTTTGTTCGAAATGGCAGAATACCAACCGAATTTAAATTATGTTTGTGACTTTTATTTAAATATAGCAGATCAAATTCTCTCTGAACCAGAAGGAATCGTACCAAAAGAAATTCCAGATCGGGAATTGTTTAATTTATTATCTGATTTTTATCTAAATGCCAATTTAAGTGGTGTAGAAAAATTTGGGGGTAAACGACAAGATGTTCCGCTCAGCTTCACAATTATCTAATGGGGAGCAGAATGAGTCTCTTCTATAGAGATTTATATCTATACCTTTCTAATCTGAGGAAACACTTTCATGAAAATTCCGGAGACTCTTGCTTTTGAATGTGAAACTGGTAATTACCATACATTTTGCCCAATTAGTTGTGTAGCTTGGCTATATCAAAAAATTGAAGATAGTTTTTTTCTAGTGGTCGGTACAAAGACTTGTGGTTATTTCTTACAAAATGCTCTCGGAGTCATGATTTTTGCCGAACCTCGTTATGCAATGGCGGAATTGGAAGAGGGAGATATTTCAGCTAAATTGAATGATCAAGAGGAATTGGAAAAAATTTGCTTACAGATAAAAAACGATAGAAATCCCAGTGTTATTATTTGGATCGGGACTTGTACTACAGAAATAGTAAAGATGGATTTGGAAGGAATAGCACCAAAACTGGAAGAACGAATTGGAACACCTATTGTCGTCGCACGAGCAAATGGATTGGATTATGCTTTTACTCAAGGGGAAGATACTGTGTTAGCTGCTATGGCGCATCGTTGCCCAGACTACAAACATTTTGAGACAGACGGAGGACCAGGTAAAATCGAACATGTTAGAATTAATACTGGTCCAACTAACAAATCTCTTTTTCAGAAAGAGAGATTGACAAAATCTAATTTAGTGCTTTTTGGCTCACTGCCTTCAAGTGTAGCCTCGCAATTGAATTTGGAATCAAAACGTCAATCCGTTCCTGTTTCGGGTTGGCTACCTTCCCAAAGATATAATGAACTTCCTACTTTGGGAGAAGGTATTTATGTCTGTGGGGTAAACCCTTTTTTAAGTCGTACGGCAACAACATTAATGCGTCGAAGGAAATGTCAGTTAATTGGAGCACCTTTTCCAATTGGTCCAGATGGGACACGCGCTTGGATTGAGAAAATTTGTTCAATCTTCAATATAAAGCCAGAAGGTCTGGAAGAGAGAGAAAACCAAATTTGGAAAAATATTAAAGATTATATTCAAATAATAGAAGGTAAGTCCGTCTTTTTCATGGGAGATAATTTGTTAGAAATTTCTATAGCAAGATTTTTAATTCGATGCGGAATGATTGTGTACGAAATAGGCATTCCGTATATGGATAGGCGATATCAAGCAGCTGAGCTTTCCTTTCTCCAACATACTTGCGAGAATATGAAAATACCTTCACCTCGAATTGTTGAAAAACCTGATAATTATAGCCAGGTGCAGCGTATGCATGAACTGAAACCCCATTTGGCTATTACCGGAATGGCCCATGCTAATCCCTTGGAAGCTAGAAATATAGATACCAAATGGTCGGTCGAATTTACATTTGCACAAATTCATGGGTCTAGTAATGCTCGAGACATTCTTGAATTAGTTACTCGTCCATTGAGGCGAAAAGGTGGATTCACCCCAAACTCCCGTAGTTTATCGAAACAGACGCTACAAAATTAATTAATTTTATTTACCAAAATTACGTAACAATTGGTAGTCAATCACTATGAGGAGGTATATAGCTGCAGCTAGTTAATTTCTTAATCAGGAATTTTATTAATTTTTACTGTTTCTTACGTGATTAAGAGAAGAAATTTTCTATAATTGATTTTTCGAAATCACTTGAATAATTTAGCATTGCCATGTATAATAGAAATAGAATGCTGGTGTAAATAGGGAGGGTGAATGGTGACATAAAAAAAACGAAGATTCTAATGGAAAGGCAATAGGGGCGGTGCGTGAAACGGCGGACAAATGAGTCAATTATTCTACACATCAAAAAAACTGCAACGAATACAAATATATTGTCACTACTTCCTGGGCTGAAACTGATGGGTCCTTATATGCTTTTCGGTCTATACTATGGCTTACTTGCAACATTACCTGTGGGACCTCCACAAATTTTATGTGTGAGATCATTTCTTTTAGGGGGGAATCTAAGCGGTCTCGTTTCTTTAAGTGGGTCGATGCTGGCACAACTAATAACCATTTTATCGATACATTATTCGCCAATCTACTTTTTACTGCTAAAGCCACATGTACTAACGATCGTGGCGGTTCCATATACACTTATTTTCTGCCTGGTACTTAAGGATTTCCCAAATTATCAGATTTTGCGGCCCGTCACATCATTCTGTGACTCACGATTAGTAAGATTATTTCTGATCAGTTTTCTGTTTCAAATTTTGAATCCAATTTTATTACCAAATCCTGTCTTGACAAGACTACCTTATCTCGTACTATTTAGATATAGTACTAATAAAATATTTTTGGTCGCCACTTTTTGGGGTTGGTTAATCGGTCAGGCGGCATTCAATTATTTATCTAAACTACTTCTGACTCGAGTGGAAAGAGATTCTCCGATGCTTTATCTATTGGCGAAACGTTCCGTATATACAACTTTTAGTATTGTTTCTATAATGAATGCCGTGGCGTATCTAGGAAGAGCCCCCGTATCTTTCTGGACCAAGAAGTTTATGAATGAGTCCCATGATAAGGAAATGGCTTTTTGGGAAATTGCTGAATATTCAGATCTTTCGTGGTGGTTTTTTAAGCCATGGCCTATTTCTTTCTTCGACCCCTCAAGAGGAAATCGGGGCAATCGATTTGTTAAAAATTGTCGATCCGACGTAAATAGTAGCTTTTACAAAGGAAGAACATCCACATACTTTTTTGCAAAATGCTTAACTGATGGAAAGGAAAGATTGTCTTTCGCAGCGTTGCCTAGTTTGTCAATTTCTGAAAAGTAGATGTATCGGTCTATGGCGAAGTTCCATAGATCTGTAAAAACTTGTCTCTTATATCGGAATTGGATTTCAAACAAATTGACAAGAGCCAAATTCTTTCAAGAGGAATTGACGGGTCGAGTCAAATTATTAGATACTGGCTCCTCCTTCTCAAAAGCAATGGGGAAAAGAGTCAGATTAACCAGCGGGAAAAAAAGGAAAATACCTTGTGCCTATGATCCGTTTACCAATCAGTTCCGTATACGAATTCCAATTCCACAGACATTTCTAATGGCAGAGGATTTGGGTTTAACAGGATGGGAATGGGACCAAATAAAAGCGGAAAAGAGCCCTATGGGTCTGAGAGGCACAGCCAGGAAAAATGTTCTTAAGGGTTGGATCTCTACAAAGAATCGGAACTGGAAGAAGCAGGGCTATGAAAATTATTTACCGTGGGAAACTTTGCCGCTAAGAAGCAGACGTATGTTCCAATTCATGTTCAAAAATCGAGTTTTATACGACTACGATGTGCGAAAAATATTGGATAAGTTGAAATCTTCGTTCGAACCCAATGTTACTTGGGAAGAAATTATAAACTTAGATTACGAGGATCGAGCACTCTTTTTCACCTATTTGAAAGAGGATGAAAATTGTTGGGAAGTTAATAAAATGTCTCTCTTCAGAACTTTTTTCTTTTATAAACATAAAAAAACTTCAACTACAGGTAAAAAAATACGCAAATTTCACAAAATTGAAGATTTGATTATGGATTTGGCCCGGAATATAACAATCTACTTCGAAAACGATTTCGATGCTCCAGGAGGAGACGCGGATTTCCGCTATAGAAAGCTGCGTAATGTAGGGTTTACTTCTGCGGGGGGGAAACCCAGATCGGCAAAATTAGTGAAGCGATACGCGAAAGTATCCGACTTTCGCAGGAAATTTCTGAAGGGATCGATGCGATCAAGGAGGCGAAAGACCCTGCTCTGGAAAGCATTTCAAGAAAAGATACGTTCAGCTTTTTTTCTTAGATTGTTGCAAATACCAATTTTATTTAAATTACCTAGTGAGCAGTTGACAACTCTAAGCCCCAAAGCATGGTTTGGTGAATTGGAGAAAAATGCAAATTACAGATTCGAAGAACAGCTACTAGACATTTATCCACTAATGAAAGAAAATTTAATTGGTGAATCGAGACTTGACCGCTCAGCTATAGCAGCTAGATCGGATATAGGTCCCATTCATAATGGAAGAGGATATATGCTGGTTTTTCAATCCAGATTTCGTAAGTTTTTAAAACTACCAGCACTTATAGTCCTGAAAAGTATTGTCCGTATTCTACTTCGTCAAGACTCTGATTGGAATAAAGACTGGATGAAGTGGAAAAAAGAAATTCACATAAATTGCACATTTGATGGCGAAGAATTTTCACAAGAGGAGTTACCCCCACGCTGGTTAAGAGAAGGTATCCAAATAAAAATTGTGTATCCGGCTCAAATAAAGCCCTGGCATACGGATAGGAATAGAAAACAACTGACTCTTCAGAGAAAATATATGAAAACTGGATTGAGCGAGAGTCAAGAATTAAAAAGCAAGAATAAACTAAAACGTAAGATACCAAAATTTACTTATTTAACTGTTTTGGGGTATCAGACAGATATGCCTTTTGGAACTATTCAAAAAGAGAGTTCTTTTTGGAAACCTGTGCGGAAAGAATTGATTCGGACTTTTAGGAGAATTTTGCCTCGTCAAATAAAGCATGCCTCTCAAATTATCGGCTTCAATATGGGAAAAGTTTTGAAACTAAAATCAACTCTATGGAAAGTGAAAGGGTTGAACTTTCCCTATAACTATAATCCTAAACATAATGAAGAAGTACTAAGTGACTTTGGTTTGAATGGAAATTATTCAATGAAGATTTTCAATTACAAAAATGGAATGATACATTTCGATTCAAATATTTTCAAGAGAAGTGATAGATCTATTGCTATTGGTGGAGAGATACATCCGGCCACTATTATTAGTAATAAAGTTGCTGCTCAAGTTTGGGTGAAAGAAAAATTAGTCGCTGATAGCGCCATAGTCGACTCCGTGAATCTATTAAACGAAAGAACTGAAGCAGAGAAACTAAATTATGAAGAACTTTCGTTGGATTCGGTATCAGCCGATGCTGTACCAGATTTTAGAGATATGAGAGTAAATTTACGTGTATCTCTCGTAGAATCCGTTGAAGAATTTCTTTCGCTAGTAACAAACTCGTGTTTCAAAATTGGCAGGATTTTAATCAATTACGTCAACGAATGTCTTGCATTGCATAAACAACTGGCAACAGTAATAAATAACATAAATCGGGAAAAGAATTCATCACCGCAAGGTAGATTTCCGCGGTTGGGTCCACCATCTCAAGCTTGTTTCTATGCCGATTTATGGAACGTCGGCATAGGAAAGGACTTAGATCTTGACTTGGTGCTTTTTGTTGGAAATAATAGCAATTTTCGTGGGGGAAGAACTAGAGGGGATGATAGCTACAGCGGCGTCGTTTCAAACTTCCCTTATGCGGTAGAAACTCAGAATTCTACTGCGACGAAAATTGCAAGTTCTGTAAAAAAAGGTAACTGTGTAAATAAATTGGTAATCCATTTTGACAAAGGGGCTGACAAAATTGCCAACGAATTTTTCGGTGAACACATTGCGAAAAATCTAGAAGAATGGGGATTCTCAAAAAAGTTACGTAACTTGGATGAAAAAATTCGGAATAACTGGCTAGATTGTTTCTATAAATACAATTTACCGTCAGCAGCATGGCATAATATAGCACCTCGAAAATGGAAAGTTAGCTTGAACGGGTTTGATTTTGGAGTAAATGTTGCAAATCAGCTGAAGCGTGACATCTCTCGAAGCAAATTACACAATTATTCGATCTACGTTAAAAGTTTTTTTTTAAGAGATAGACTTACTAATTTCAATAGAATCCATAGACATAGAAATCTACTACAGAATTTAACTGATTTTGTGCGAAATGGCGATATAAAGACCTTTTCCGTACGGCAAGATGTTATTGCACAAAGGTTTCGCTGTAAAAATCGCATCCGAAGAATTGGTGAATTAGGGGGAGACAAAATTGATAAATTCGCTCAATCCCATCATTTTGACGGAGAAATGAAATATAACTTGAAGTTTGATTTGATGCTGTGGTTAGATCCAGATGTTGCAAAAACGAAAAGCTTCAAAATGAAGGGGTCAAAAAATCGTATTTTCAAAGAAAGTTATCAATACGACTTTTTTTTAGATATAAATAGCAGGTTCCAAGAAGTCTCAAATGAGTTATACGAGGTAATGTCAGATGAAAGAGAAGATGCAGACTACATTTTCCAATGGAAATGGAAATTTGAAACGGAACTAGATAAGTTTAGAAATCTGATAGCTCTTACAAGGATGCTCGGAAATGATCAAGATTTGATCTCGCTTTGTGCCAATACCGAAATAGATTCAGATCTGTTAAACTTACGGTTCAATACGACAACTAGGCATAGTTTCCTTCAGAATCTATCTCTAATTTCGGCTCATCGTTTACCACTAGTATTTGACGACCAAAATTTATTGTACAAATTGATGAATCCCACGCTAAAATTAAGGTCCAGATCAAAAAATAGAGCAAAGAAGCGCCTCTACGGGAAAGTAAATAGTGACACTTATATCTCAAAGCTGGTTCGCCTAGTTACTGAACGGAATTGCAAGCAATCTCGTATTTATAACATCGACGACCTCTTACTTCTGCGACGCCGCATAGAATTTCGATTCCTTCGCTGTTTATTAATTTCAAAAAATTCAGATCCGAGGGGATACTCTCATAAATTTATTTCAGAAGTTGAAAGGAATCAAAAAGGCAAGAGGCATCATTCCTCTCATCTACCAGAGGTAAGTGAGACTCAAAAAATCAAACGTTTTCTGTGGCCCAGTCACCGTTTGGAGGATTTGGCTTGCTTTGGCAGATTCTGCCTCAGTACCACAACTGGGAGTCGATTTGCAGCACTTAAAATTCGGATGTACCCTATTATTCCAAGTTAAAAAATAAAAAAGCAAGAGGATAAATGAGAAATGTAAGACGCACCTAGTCGCTAAATTCTATTAGAATTGCCTACATGACAATTGCCGACGTTAGACTAAATTTAATTCAATCACTCACAAGCTTGGATGTCGCAAGTCGAGGCGCATCTAGCGGTCAGACATGAAGACTGAAATCGTTTTTCTGGGGTGTGGTACCACACCCTCTCGGGAAACCACCAAATTTTTGTTTGTGTCCAATTAGTTTTTGATGCAACTACTGACCAAACCCCCTATAATTGATCCGAGACAGGGTACATAATCATGATTACTACTCATATCGACATGGACAAACAGGGATCTATTGATTCACAACTTGCGGGTGGAAACAAAAATACGGGGTTTGCTGCTTCTCAAATTTATTATTCAACTTACCGGGTATCTAAGCTTACCTCGCATCTAAAATTACATCCCAAGGACTACTCATCCCAAATAGGTTTGTGGAAGTTACTTGGTAAACGTAAACGTCTTCTAGCTTATTTGTTTGCCAAGGATACAGATATATATTTAAGAGTTCTGAAGAAGTTAGGCATTCGAGGATTGAAGGGACGCTAACCTAAAATTTTTCTTTCTCTCCAGCTTTTTTTTTTCTGGGGGGGGCTTGATTACGCACCTTGTTGTGGGTGAAGCAACTTACGTAAATTGGGTTTTATTACATTTATTGGATTTTATACATTTTTTTATTGGAAAGGAAGCAATTTACGAGTATTCAGATTAGAGATATGGATCCAATGGTAGTAAGCATGGGTCCCCATCATCCATCAATGCACGGTGTTCTGCGGCTCATTGTTGTTCTAGAGGGTGAAAATGTTGTTGATTGCGAACCGATATTGGGATATCTACATCGAGGAATGGAAAAAATTGCTGAGAACCGAACAATTTTGCAATACCTTCCTTACGTGACGAGATGGGATTATTTAGCTACCATGTTTACCGAAGCGGTGACGGTCAATGTGTCGGAGAAATTGGCAAATATTCAGATACCCGAGAGAGCTAGTTACATACGCATAATCATGCTCGAATTAAGTCGAATAGCTTCTCATTTGTTATGGCTCGGGCCGTTCTTAGCAGATATCGGTGCCCAGACTCCCTTTTTCTACATATTCCGAGAAAGGGAGTTGATTTACGACTTGTTTGAAGCTGCTACAGGCATGCGAATGATGCATAACTATTTTCGTATCGGGGGAGTTGCTGCAGATCTTCCGTATGGATGGGTAGATAAATGCTTAGATTTCTGTCGATATTGTCTTCCAAAAATACATGAGTATGAACGACTAATTACGCGAAATCCCATTTTTCTAAGACGGGTGAGGGGAGTAGGTATTATAAGCAGACAGGAAGCCATCAATTGGGGATTATCTGGACCTTCATTGCGGGCTTCGGGAGTTCAGTGGGATCTTCGCAAAATTGATCATTATGAATGTTATGATAAACTAGATTGGCAAATTCACTGGCAAGAAGAAGGAGATTCCTTAGCTCGCTATTTAGTAAGAATGAATGAGATGAAGGAATCAATTAATATTATTCAACAAGCTCTAAAATTTCTTCCAGGAGGTCCATATGAAAATCTCGAAGGTCGGCGTCTTGCAAAACAAAGAGAGGAAATAGATTGGAGCAGTTTCAATTATCAGTTCGTTGGGAAAAAATCTTCCCCAACCCTTAAATTGCCTAGACAGGAACATTACGTAAGAGTAGAAGCCCCTAAAGGGGAATTAGGAATTTTTTTAATCGGAGATGATAGTGTCTTTCCTTGGAGATTAAAGATTCGTCCACCTGGTTTTACAAATTTGCAGATTCTTCCTCAGCTTATTAAGGGGATGAAGCTCGCAGATATTATGGCAATATTAGGTAGCATAGACATTATTATGGGAGAGGTTGATCGTTAGAATGATAAATGATTTTGAAATTTATGAGAGGGGACTAGCTCACTTTTTCAATAAATTGAAAATTGCAACGACTTTTTCCGAATCAATTTGGATTTTGACTTATATTCTTATTCTAGTCCTGGGAGTCACGATAGGAGTCTCAGTCACTGTATGGCTCGAATGAAAGATATCTGCAGGGGTGCAGCAACGTATCGGGCCGGAATATGCGGGTCCGTTAGGAATTATTCAATCGCTAGCAGATGGACTCAAACTACTACTGAAAGAAGACGTCATCCCGGCCAGGGGTAACGCCCGGTTATTTACCATCGGACCAGCTGTTGTCGTCACACCCGTTTTTATCACATTTTTGATAATACCTTTTGGCCAACATATCATTTTATCCGATTTGGGAATAGGCGTTTTTTTCTGGATTGCTATTTCAAGCATCGTACCTTTGGGTATTCTCATGGCCGGGTATGGGTCAAATAACAAATATTCTTTTTTGGGTGGTCTCAGGGCCGCGGCTCAATCTATCAGTTATGAAATACCTCTAGCCTTATGTGTACTGTCGATATCCCTACGTGCGATTCGTTAAGCACGGATGCGAGAAAAGAAAGGTAAACCCCTCACCTCGTGAATTTCGTTGAATGATAGGCCAAGTGGTTATCTGGGTGCATTCAAACGGCATTCCTGCAGTTATGAAATCAAACCCCATAGCCTATGTACGAGCTAAAAGCATATCCCAACGGTGCGCGCTGCTTGATCCCAAGTCTGTGACCTGTTACCCAGGCTTGAAGCGGACGATAATAAATAATAAGTTTATGCTCAATCAAAGAAGTGAGTAGCGAGAAACACGAATATACGCAAGAGACTTGTAAAACCGACGTGCGTAATGAAAGCAAGGAGTAAATTCTGGGAAAAAATTAGAGAGATACAAACAAATGTATAAATAACTACATATATAGTTATTTATATCTATTTTTTCCATACCCTTTATTCCCCCGCCTCATCACTATTGTTTGGAATAAACTCAGCCGTGGTAGGAGTGACTGAGTAGTACACCTAGATGATTTCGGCCTCGAGTATAATCCTACTTACTTCAGCGATAACCATTTGGAACGAAGTAACCCTTGTGAAAATTGTGCGATAAAGTGAAATTGCGTATCTTTTTATAGATACATTTTATATGTAAAAGAGAGAGGTTAAACTATTAATATATTATAGGCGAGAATACATGGAAAATACGATAAATTTCCTAGAAAATTTCAATTAATATAAATGATATTTTAGATAAGGTCGAGATAGATTCGGAAGCACACTCGCGGCAAGGCAGACGGAATCTCATTGAATAGAGGTGGATATTTGCGGTTAAAACTGACGTAATTACCCCTACTCTATAATCTCAATGAGGAGCCGTATGAAAATCCAAGTTCATGTACGGTTTTGAATTAGAGGCGGAGGAAGAAAACCGCCGACTATCTTTATCTGGCAGCTTGAGTACAGTTGCTATAGTAGAGATGCAGTCCAAATTTGGTTTTTTGGGATGGAACCTGTGGCGCCAACCAATAGGATTCATAGCCTTTTTCATCTCCTCATTAGCAGAATGTGAGAGATTGCCATTTGACTTGCCGGAGGCGGAGGAAGAGTTAGTTGCGGGTTACCAAACCGAATATTCGGGAATTAAATTTGGCTTATTCTATGTTGGTTCCCACTTAAATTTGTCGGTTTCTTCACTATTCGTAGCAGTCTTATATTTAGGCGGATGGAATTCCTCGATTCCTTTTTTTGAAAGTTTAGGACAAACTATTTCAACATCAAATGGTATTGATGGGTCTTTCGACATATTGAGGCCGGTTGTAGAGGTCACCACTACATTATCCAAATCCTATTTATTTATTTTTATCTCCATTTTGACAAGACGGACTCTCCCTAGAGTAAGGATGGATCAATTACTAGATCTCGGATGGAAATTTCTACCGCCTATTGCTCTGGGAAATTTGTTGCTGACAGCGTCGTTTCAAATTCTATTAATAAATTGATACCTCCACATTAGCTTCTTCAAGTTGAGTTTATTTAATTTAATACAAGGAAATAATCAGGGGAATGGGACCTACGTGTCCCCGTCCCGTCACGTGTAAATGTTTGTCAGTCAAATAATAGAAATAAATTTGGGTTTATTTATCTCATGTTTCCGGCAATAATTAAGTTTCGAACTTATGGACAACAAGTTGTTGAAGCCGCAAAATACATTGGTCAAGGATCCGCGGTTACTTTGGATCATTCAAATCGTTTGCCCATAACTGTCCAATATCCATATGAAAAAAATTTGCCCTCCGAACGATTTCGCGGACGTATCCATTTTGAATTTGACAAATGTATTGCCTGTGAAGTACGTGTTCGGGTCTGCCCAATCAATCTCCCGGCGGTCGATTGGGTTTTTATAAAGGACGTTAAAAAAAAGAAATTAAAGAGTTACAGCATTGATTTTGGAGTTTGCATATTTTGTGGGAACTGCATTGAGTACTGTCCAACAAATTGTTTGTCAATGACCGAAGAATATGAACTTTCCAGTTATGACCGTCATGAACTTAATCATGATCAAACGTCTTTGGGGCGTGTACCTCTTTCTGTATCCCAAGATGTTTCGATTCAATCATTGTTGACTTCAACAAGTATTTTTAAGGAAAAAATTTGTGGTTGAAAAAACACCTTATTTCTAACTTGTGAAGTAAGTTATTTGTTTAATTAAATAATTAATTAACTTTTTTTTTTTCACAGGAATCAAAGGGGAAGAGAGGGAGTGTTAAATAAAAAAAAAATTGAATGAAACATTTAAGTAATTGTGTCCAACGAATTTATCGGAACTAATTCATAATTTTGTTTTAGTATTAGTAGAATTGGGTATTCTGCTGGGAAGTGTAGGTGCAGTATCATTCGTTAATACAGCTAATTCCGCTTTTTCTCTAGGGTTGGTTTTTACTTGTATATCTTTATTATATCTCGTTTCAAATGCAGATTTCGTAGCTGCTGCACAATCGCTAGTTTATGTAGGAGCTATAAATGTTTTAACTGTATTTGCTGTAATGATTACTGACGAGCCCACAAGCTCTGACGCCGCTCCTGCTACTCGCGGCAGTGGGTATTTCATTGCTTTAGGGGTTTGTATACTCCTTTTCGCGTCATTAGCGTATGTAATTCACAATACAGAATGGTTTGATCCAAGTCTCATTAATAAATCAGGAATTCTTGCATCAAGTATACCTAAGAGTAATGTTCAACAACTTGGATACAATTTATTGAGCGAGTTTCTAGTACCCTTCGAACTTGTCTCAATACTTCTGCTAGTTGCTTTAGTGGGAGCAATTAATCCAGCACGCAATGTAAATAGATTTACAGCTGATGAGAAGTTCCCTTTTTCATCACTCCGTGATAATTCCTCATTTTTTTGACGACGGATCTTGACTTATCTAAATCGATGTAGATAGAAGTAAAAGCCCTAAAAAAAAATTGACTTAATTCTGGAGGATAAATTTAATAGATCATGTTTAGAGAAGGACTAATTTTAGGTGCATACGTTTTGTGTGTAGGCTTTTTCGGATTAATTACAAGTAAAAATATGGTTAGGGCACTCATGAGTCTTGAGTTAATCTTTAATGCCATTATTCCAAATTTTGTTATATTCTCAAATTTTTTCAGCAATCAAAAGGGGGGAGAAATCTTTTCATTATTTATAATAGCCGTTGCGGCCGCCGAAGCTGTGACTGGGTTAGCCATTGCTCTTTCCATCCACCGGAGCAGGAAGTCTACTCGTATTGATCAATTGAATTTGTTAAAATGGTGATTAATCGATCCGTTGATCCTTTTTCTAATGTTACAGTGTTTTAAACTTACTCAGTCACTTTGATATTCCTTTTTTTTTTTTACCTAAGCAACTAATTTTTTTTTTTAGTTTATCAAATTTTAATTTTTCTTTGTAGGGAATTTTGGAAGGAAAAAGGGTGAGGAACAAGGATGTTCACAAAATGAGATAAATTGGATAGATTTTGAAAGTGATGCAAAAAACTTGTTAAAAGTATTTATTAATATAGCTTATAAAAAAGATAAATTTATCTCAACTTTTTAATAAAAATTGACTACGTTGATTCAATACAATAGGAGTAGATACACTCAATGGCACATTCAGTGAAAATTTATGATACATGTATTGGTTGCACCCAGTGTGTAAGGGCATGTCCTACAGATGTGCTAGAAATGATACCTTGGGATGGATGCAAGGCAAATCAAATAGCTTCTGCTCCTAGGACGGAAGACTGTGTAGGCTGCAAAAGATGCGAATCTGCTTGTCCAACAGATTTTCTAAGCGTGCGTGTATATCTGGGTGCTGAAACTACCCGTAGTATGGGTCTGGCTTACTAGTCAGTCAATGAAACGGGGGAAGAAAGTTAACTGCCGAGTCATCTCGACCCGTATCCGTACTTATAAAGTTGAAGTTTCGGATATGGGTCATTTCATCTGGCTCACACAGTCTCTCTTTTATCAAAAATTATTTCTCTCTCTCAACTCATGATTAGTAATGTACCTTGGCTAACGACAGTCGTTTCCTTCCCAATTTTTTCGGGTTTGATTATTCCAATTCTGCCCCGTCATGGAAGCAGAATCATTCGGTGGTATACCCTGAGTATTTGCATACTGGAATTTTCACCAATTACTTACATTTTTTACCGCCATTTCCAAGTTGATTCTCAATCAATTCAGTTACTAGAGACGTTCAGCTGGATAAATTCTATTCATCTTCATTGGTCATTAGGTATTGACGGACTTTCCATGGGTCTCGTTCTACTTACGGGTTTCGTTACTACTCTAGCAACTCCAGCAGCTTGGCCTATCACTCGTAATACACGGCTATTTCATCTTTTAATGCTAATTCTCTATGGCGGTCAAATTGGATTATTTGTCTCCCGTGACATTTTGCTTTTCTTTTTTATGTGGGAACTAGAATTAATTCCAGTCTATTTACTTCTATGCTTATGGGGGGGGAAAAGGCGTTTATACTCAGCCACAAAATTTGTTCTATATACAGCCGGTGGTTCAATTTTTCTCTTGGTAGCAGCTCTAACTATGAGTTTTTTTGGTAGCGAAGTTCCTTCTTTTGATATTCAAGATTCGATGTTTAAATCCTACCCCCTTTCGTTGGAAGTACTTATTTATCTGGGATTTCTGGTTGCTTATGCTGTAAAATTACCAATAATTCCCTGTCATACCTGGTTACCAGATACTCATGGAGAGGCCCATTACAGCACATGTATGCTACTAGCCGGGGTATTACTAAAAATGGGTGGATACGGACTTATTCGAATTAATTTGGAATTACTGACTCATGCACATTTTTTACTAGGCTCGGGGATGATGTTACTGGGAGGAATTCAAATTGTCTATGCCTCTTTAATTTCAATAAGTCAGCGCAATCTCAAAAGGAGAATAGCTTATTCATCGATTTCTCACATGGGTTTTGTAAGCATCGGAATTGGTTCCTTGACAGATGCAGGTATTAATGGAGCCATGTTGCAAATGATTTCCCACGGTCTAGTGGGAGCTGCTTTATTTTTCCTTGCGGGTAGTTGCTACGATAGAACCCGAAGTTATCTCTTGGATGAGTTGGGAGGAGTCGCAATTTCAATGCCTAAACTATTTGCCATGTTTAGCACTTTTTCACTAGCATCTCTTGCATTGCCAGGGATGAGTGGTTTTGTATCAGAATTATTGGTTTTTCTAGGAGTTGTTACTGCGAAGCAATACTCATTTTGGTTAAAAACAGGAATTACGGTGCTAGGAGCAATCGGTACAGTATTAACCTCTATTTATTTGTTATCGATGTTACGTCGAATCTTTTTTGGTTATAGATTCTTTTACGAATCAAATCCTTATTTAATTGACCTTGGTCCAAGGGAATTATTCACCTTAATCTGTTTCCTACTGCCAATACTAGGTCTTGGTTTATACCCAAATTTGATTTTATCTATCTGGGATGATAAGGTACTTTTAATTTCACTTTTATATTCCAATATGATGAAATAGAGGAAAAAGAACCCCGGTTAAATTTTAAATTTGGTACAAATGAACTTGTGTTTCTCCCATACCTACTGTACTGTGAGGAGATTTGCTAGATTCAGTTATACTAGTCGACTTAGAGTTGTCTTAATAAGACCTGGAATTTCGCAATTACTTTTGTTTGCAAACGATGGAGAAGCATACACAAACATTTAATTGGATAGGTAGTAGATTACCAATTTCTTAAATGTCTGTTTCTGCTTCTCCATCCAGATTTTTGGAGTCGTTTTCCCACTCAACTACTCCTCCGTGAACAATCCGACGATTTGGTCAAATATCAACAATTATTGCTTCTTAACACTATTTTTCTCCCTTCCCCGACTGGTTATTCTATGCCTCTATATCAACCATCCATAACTATGCAATCCAACTCCTAATAAATTGACTCCCAAAAAACGAATCCAAACTGAAAAAAATCCCATAGATGCTGCCGCAGCCGGCCCCTCTCCCATCCACTTCCCGTCTATCCTCGTATGCAGATAAATAGCATAAACCAACCGGGTTACTAATGCCCAAGTCTCTTTTGGGTCCCAACTCCAGTATGATCCCCGAGCTTCATTAGCCCACACTGCTCCGGAAAGTATACCAATAGTCAGGAAAGAAAACCCCAAACTAATTGCTTGATAAGTCCATTTATTCAAATAATGAACCAATTGGCACTTTCGCGAATTGAAGAAGAGTGAGTAGGGACAACTTTGCGCATTAGTTTGTTTTCGGATGTTATTGCAAAAGTTTAAGGAGTAGTTGCGTTTCGTGGATTTGGAGTTGTATTCCAAATTTACAATAGAATAGCTACCTACTTTACCGTAGAAAAGACTTAGTAAAACTATTGCTAGCGAAGACCCACACAATAAGGTTACATAACTAATTGGCATTGTACTTACATGCGTCATCAACCATTGAGACTGCAAGGCGGGTACTAATACTGTGGATTGTTGCATCTTTTGGGGAAGGCTTAAAGTTGCAAAAGCATGAGTTAGCATAGCACTGGGTGCCAGAACTGCACCCGACAAGCCATTTTTACTTCCGATATTTGAAATTGGGTATAACAAAGAAAAGCCCCACGAAAGAAACATTAACGATTCATACAAATTACCTAGCGGTAAATGTTTGGTTTGAAAACATCGAATAGCCAAAGATCCCGTACTACGGAGAAAAGCAATTGTCATGCCGTTCTTGCTAAAGTAATTAAGTCTATCAATTTCATGAAATGAGTTGATCAGATTCGGCAACGTGACAAGAAAAAGCATCACAAATGAAATGTGAACGAATATGTACTCTATGTGGGTATACATCGTAATTAGGGAAAACCGGTAACTTCTTTTTTGAAGTAATTCTTTGATTTTATAAGTATTGAATCTATTATTACCAACTAATATTCCACTTTATTACAAATTAAACAACCTTTCATCTATTCCAACAGGTATTAAAAGATTACTTTGCCGCTACTCGGATTCGAACCGAGATGCTCTGGCACTGCTTCCTAAGAGCAGCGTGTCTACCTATTTCACCATAGCGGCTCTTTAAATCTGAGCAGATGCAAATTCATTTTACATCGGCTCGGACTGGCGAGTCAACTACTACGGATTCCCTCAAAGTGAAAATACTAAAATGGATGTATGGATTGAGGGAGAGGGGTGGGTTAATAAATAGAAATGTTAATAAATATAGATAGGAAAAAAGTAGTAATTTAATGAACAATTTACTATGTCAGATGTGAATGTACGTAGCCCATTCAGATATCTCTCTCTCTATATATATATACGGAATATAGCGCAGTTTGGTAGCGCGCCATCTTGGGGTGATGGAGGTCACAGGTTCAAATCCTGTTATTCCGAAAAAAAAAATAAAAGATAGGGCCGTAAGACTTGTGCAGAAATTGCGCCACGATATGTTTTATTAGATCTACATTTCGTTCGAAAATAAATTACCCTTGGAAATCGAGTATCCTACAGACAAGTGACAAGCCAACCTTTTTAGTTGTTTGTTGTTTACGCATAAATTTATCAAAAATTGAAATTACACGGAAAAAAATTAAAACCAGAACAATTTAAAAATTGACCTCCCCCTCACCGCGTCATTCGTTAAGCAACTACATGCAAATAACATAAATATTGCTAATTTGATTACAAAGACTTCCTCTCTATTACATAGTAGAAACTTTTTGAACGACCACTTAAAACAGATTGAGCCAAAGAAAATGCTTTCGATGCCTTCTTCACGGATTTGATTTTCCAGACATAACTGCGAATTTTTCTTCTCGATCCAGAGGTGCGTTTTTTTGGAACGGCCATATTATGTCGCGTATTCCTTAAGTTTAATTTATGATTAATTGTTATGTTGATACGTATCGATAGAATAGATATAATAAAGAAGAAACTAACTAGTAACAGGAACAAGCAATTGGGTCAATAAGACCCAAATTTACTGCACCAACTTTAGTGGCTAGATGGAATAAAAAAATTAGCGAATATTGGTATCCTTCTTACAGATACAGATGGATTCAATTACAAGTCTAATCCTATTTTCCCTGTATCCGCGAATCCGTCATGTTTTTTTCTTAGAATGGATCTTCTGTATCACCAATTTTTTTTCGAAGCAGTTGTGTAAGATCCGACCGGTGACGACTGCATCAGCTAACCAAGGATGGCCGATATCTACCTCAGAGCCGTTACGAATAAGCAAAACGCGATTCATGGATATTTTTGCGTCAGACCCCAAAGTGTCTATTTTGGAAATAAAGTGACGAACATCATGAAATCTTCCCGGTTCCACTCGTAATTGGTTTCCGCCAATGTCGATAATTGCGTATTTATCCATTTTTATTCCCCTTCTTAGTCTACTCATTTCAGTACTGATAAAAAAGTTCGGTCATAAAACGAAATGATTCATTGCCAATTTTTGATCCTCGACTAAGTATCTCGGTCGTATCTGGATATTGTCAAGTTTTTTGTTATTGTTTTTTCCATGAAATTAAAAACTTAGACAACTTCACTTTAATGTTGTGTATAATCGAAATTGAATTATTTTGCCTGCATACATTCCATTTGGTATTGTTCCCACATTTTATCTTTCAAAAAAAATTATCACGAAAGAAATAAGACCAAATTCAATTTGGATTCAATAGATCTGTGAAACTTTCAAACGAATACGCTTGGATTATCCCCTCATGTCCATTAGTAGCTTCTTGTTTTACTGGATTGTTAGCATTCTTCTTTCCAATAGCTACAAGAAGTTTTCGTCGATTATGCGCACTGTTCAACACTTTTTTGCTAACAATTGCTATGTTTGTCTCCTTTGTACTATTTTGGGAACAATTAAGAAGTCATTCGATTCAGCAGTATTTGTGGTCTTGGATTCCAAAAAGTGATTTTTGTTTGGAAATAGGTTTTTTGGTTGATCCGCTTACCCTTATTATGTCACTACTGGTTACTACTGTAGGTGTCTCGGTCATGGTTTACAGCGATAGTTATATGTTTCATGACTAAGGATATGTGAGGTTTTACGCCTATTTAAGCCTGTTTACCGCGTCGATGTCAGGGTCAGTTTTCAGTCCCAACCTGATACAGCTTTATATATTCTGGGAATTAGTCGGAATGTGCTCGTACTTATTGGTAGGTTTCTGGTTCGCGAGAGCGAGTGCTGCAAATGCTTGTCAAAAAGCCTTTGTCACAAACCGCATAGGAGATTTTGGATTGCTTCTAGGTATTTTAGGTGTATACTGGATAACTGGCAGCTTTGAGATTTGTGAATTGTGTGATTGATTTGTTGATTTAGGGAAAGTAGGATTTGTCAATCCGATCTTTGCAAATATAATAGTTCTTTTACTATTCCTAGGTCCAGTTGCTAAATCTGCTCAGTTCCCACTTCACGTATGGTTACCAGATGCAATGGAAGGACCCACACCAATATCGGCTCTTATCCATGCTGCCACTATGGTAGCTGCTGGTATTTTCTTCATTGCTCGAATTTTCAGCTTAATTTTGATCTTTCCCCTGGCGATGCGTGTTATTTCTTGGATAGGCGGAGCAACAGCCTTGTTAGGTGCCACGTTAGCTATTTCTCAGAGAGATCTTAAGAAGGGTCTTGCTTATTCTACAATGTCTCAGTTGGGATATATGGTTTCAGCTTTGGGCATTGGTGCTTATCGATCCGCCCTATTCCACCTTGTAACACATGCCTACTCCAAAGCTTTGTTATTTCTCGGAGCCGGTTCAGTAATTCACTCAATCGAAAAAATAGTTGGATACTCACCTGACAAAAGTCAAAATATGTTTCTTATGGGTGGATTGCGTAAATACATGCCGATAACTGGAACTACTTTTCTTCCAGGTACTCTTTCCTTGTGTGGCATACCTCCTCTAGCTTGTTTCTGGTCCAAGGACGATATTATTACCGAAAGTTGGTTATACTCTCCCGTCTTGGGATTGATAGCTTCGGGCACAGCGGGTCTCACTGCGTTTTATATGTTTCGTATCCATCTTCTCACTTTTGAAGGAGATTTTCGTGCCAACGAGACAAATTGGGTATATTTTAATAATTCTCCTTCAAAACTAACAGACATCAGTTTGTGGGGCAGGACTGAACTGGAATCGTCAATCAATCCAATCAGTCAAAATCCTGCATCTGTACAATACACAGTTGATAAAAATTTTCCGCCGCCGCGCTCACATTTACGGAATCCTTCGGATATTCAAGTCCATTTTGCTGAGGGTTTAGTACAACCTAAAGAATCAAATTTTGTAATGACGTTTCCTCTCCTAGCACTGGCAATACCCACTATGTTGATTGGATTGGTAGGAGTTGATTTCACGGGAAAAAACAATGGTTTTGACTCAGTTTATGGATGGTTCAATTTCCCAATCAATTATTTTTATGATGGTAAAATTTTACCATTTTTAGTAAAAGCTTTGGTGAATTCAATCGGTTCAATAAGTATATCTATCTTTGGAATATTTGTTTCCAGCAATATTTATGGACGAATTCATAAACTAAATAACCAGAGAAACTTTGTTGTTTCGGAACTGTTAAATAGTAATTTAATTAGTACATTTGGACATTTCGTCCAGGCCTGGTCGCTAAATCGGGGTTATATTGATTACTACTACAATATTTGGTTTGTACGTAACATTATATCTCTCAGCAAGTTGATTTCAAATTTTGATCGTCATATAGTAGATGGTTTTGTTAACGCGACAGGTGCATCAAACTTTTTGGGAGGAGAGAGTTTACGGTACGGAGAAAACGGCAGGGTATCTTATTACTTACTTGTGTTGGTTTTTGGCATTATTTCATTATTGTCGCCTATAATAACMTTCTTCCCAATCCCGCCTTTTCCGTAAACTGCTACTTTCGTTTCACAAAGCTCCAATTCGCGTCCATTTCTCCCGGCTATTCTTCATCTTCCCTATCTCCATATTTTTATTCTGTTTCCTCTATCCTCCCTCTTTTTATTCTTCAAATATTTTCTCACCATGAGGTGGAAGGATCCCGTGACTATTCTACTACGCCTCCCGGAAGGGAGGAATAGAAACCACTGATTGGTGATTGATCAATACGAATCATGGGCATGGGAGGGGGGCTGTATTGTAAGGTTGATCTCGACCTTGTCTTGGTCGATTTACCCCCCCCCCTCCCATGCCCATGATTCGGGGGCCCCTCCATTCAAATGGGATTGCTATCGCCGCCGCCTCCTAATATAATGGGAATTAGGCCATACGCAAAGTTTACGAAATAGCGGAGAAAGCTTAACTCCTCCCAGATTTGGAAGTGGCTTCCGGAAAAGAGGTCTTCAAGTGTGTATGAAACTGAATCCCCTACCACCTTCCCCGGTAGCTCAGCGGTAGAGCGGTCGGCTGTTAACCGATTGGTCGTAGGTTCGAATCCTACCCGGGGAGATTCGTATCTACGTCGAGAATTCCCAGTAATAGGAGAGTTGTATCTCACACATGTGCTAAATCAAGTCGCGTTGGCTCATGACCCACCAATCATTGAATGGTTTACCATCGTGCTTATTTCAAGCCTCAACACCAACAAATGGAGACAGTAATACTGGCGCGGCCCCCCCCCCCGAGTAGCTCCAAGGATCCCATTGAGGCGTCGCTTTTTAATAGTTTTCACTTCAATTCAATCCAGTGTCTCGAATGACTGGAATGAGCGAATTTAATGATTCAACTGCTGGGGTCAATCCAGAATTTTCTAAAAAATACGTATCAATATTGATACGAAAAATTTGCTTCGTTTGCATAATTCCTGCGTAATAACCTCTATTAATCCTCCTAATCTCATTTCTCAGTAAGGAAACTCCTACCATTCATAGTAACTGGTCTCCAACTTCTTACTTTTCAAAATGGTGTAATTGTATTTTTTGTATCAGTAAAAGGATAATAGAGATCTTCCTTTTACTGATTTGGCTTTCAATTCTATGGCTAGAGATCTAGACGAAGTGGGGAGTATCTAACTGAGGAAACAACAGTTGTTTTACGACATTGAACTTTCGTGAAGAAATTGTTTCATTGTTTGATCCAGCGATGCTTCTTCACCAAACCGGAACGGATTGGATAGATATTCACAAGTTTCAAGCAACATATTATAGATAAGAAAATCCTGAAATGGGGAACGGTTCCGTCTCATCCATCTGTTTCTATGAACCAGAAGCCTAAACCGAAGAAATCGTCCCGGGAAATCCTCCGCTACCGTATAGCAATCCAAACGAACGGGAGGAAATGTCTGTGGATATTGCAGATGTATATCCATGAAAGAAGTTTCTTTGACATATTCGGAATCTCGTTCCTCCTCATCCGAAGGAAGATTATTCCAGCGATTAATAGATGAGTCGGGTTTCAATTTCGGATTATCTTCACGATAGAGAAAGAAATTTTTAAGTTTCTTATTTGACATCTTTTGAAGGCGCTGCCTTCTCATACCGTAAATGGTGTAAAGCCTCCGCACCAGTTCTTTTGTCGGCAACAAGTTGCGGCGCAGGGAAGGAATGTTAGGGTCTGGCTGGAACAAAAGCATGGGGTCCCAGATGAAGCGCCCCCCGAAGAGTCGAGTCGTTTCATTAAATCGATCACAATGTGTTTCATACTCATTAGATGAGTCGCCAGAGATTCCCAATTCGAAAAATTGCTCACGTAACAACATATTATCCAATCGGTTTTCTAATCTTTTAATAAAGTGATCTGTTACATTAGTGACAGATTTTTCAAAACTGAAAAGATACCCGCTTCTATTGCGCCATTTCCTTTTCTCCCCCTTAATCTTATTGAATTCGAAATCTTGTTGGGGTATATAATTCTGATTGTGGTAAAGGAGAATTAAGTTATACAAATGGTTGGGTTCGGATAATACCCCCATCAATTCATAAATCCCGCCTCGCAGGAAACGGAGACGCCAAGCCTTATGGGACCAAGTAATCTCACGCGACACCTCTGTCGTCGAGTTTATTAATTCGGGTGACTGTTGCATCTCGAAATCGGTTAGACTACTAAGTCTCCCCCTTCTCAGAAATTTAGAGGAGCGACTTGTAGAGGTTACACCTGAGCAATACTTGGGTTTTCCAATAGGAAAGGAAATAGAAAAACTATTATTGCGTCGATCCCCCCCCTCACAAATTTCTGAACGCGAGAAATTACTCGAGAGGTTTTCTAGGACACCACAAGCTAGGTTTAAGTCATTCTCTACTAGTTTATCGATAACAGTGAAATTCTCTTTTTTTCTCATATCCATTTGTAACGAATCGCGAGCTACTAATTCAGCTAGTAGCCCCAGGAGATGCGAAAACATAGTGAATTCGTCAATTGTTGATTTGGTTATTGAAGGTTCCACATACCAGTTAGACAAATAATAAAATCGCATCTTCAACGCGTCACGACCAATAAATGGAATATTTGTGAGATAAGTATCTATCAAACTATTCTTCGAAGTGGCTTCCGCTATCTCGTAGGAATAGATTTCCCATTCAGAATCAGATTCCATCGCATTGCCCATATCACTAACAGTCGAATGTTGTCTATGCAAAGCTAATCCAATTGCATTGCTACATACAAACTTTTTTCTTCTGGAAGTACCTATTAATAACGCTTCATTAGCAAGAAAGAATAAATCTCGTTTACTATAACCCGTAGTTCCAGACACAGTACTCTCAAGGAGAGGCGGATTAGACCCTATTTTGAAACCTTGGATACGTAATAGAATTGACAATTCTTTCTGACGTTGATGCCCGTTGGACTTTCGAAAATTTATTAATTAGTTTAACCGATTCGGAGCTACTGAAGCTGGATCTATCCTCGCAGGTACGTGAGTCGTGGCAATAACAACATTCTTGCGGATGTTGGAGTTGCCGAGCTTGTGACCAATACTCTTCAATATTTGGCAAAGTAAAAATTTGGGATCAGCTTCTAGCTTATTATACGAACGATGAATATTCAATTCATGAATATCTTGAATCCATAGTGTACAAGGAGACATTTCCTTCGCTATTTCAAAGACGATATTTAATCGGTGTACGCTCTCTTTCGATATGAAATTTCCACGTACATTGCTGAAAAAGGATCGGTTGTATATGAACTTCTTTAGTGGTAGTTTCACCACTGGAAAGTAGGAGTTGAATGCTACATCTCTAATAATAGAGGATCGGCCAGTTTCTATAGGTCCTACTAGCAAAATTCCTTTATATGGTAATAATCCCGATTGGAGTGAAATAGGTATGTCACAACATGGCATGTTCAGTATACCGTCTCTTCGTTTTGTTGTTGCTGAAAATAGAATATTTCTCCCGAAGGCGGAAAAAGCCCACTTCTCCACAGGATCCAACTTACGGATCTTGTGACCCAATAGATCATTTTGCCAGAATTGAAGTAAGTATGCCAAAACATTGGATCTTCCTCGTGGGTAAGGTTCATGAAAAATATTGTTGCTCAATAAGTCATAATTGGATTTCAATTTTGATGAATACCTGTAGATAATTTTAGTCGCTACTAAATATTGAGTCAGTAGTTCTTTACTATTATCTAAAATATCAGAGCTTTCTCTACGAAATATCCAAGAATCAATTTCATTTTTCACGAAAAGGAAAAAAATTATATTATTTACATAACTCAAGAATCTATTCAAGGAATGGATTAGTAGATCTCTCGTTAACATTTAGCTTGTCGGGGGGGAATACATTACCTTTTTCAAATAGGATCCACGCATTGGGTCTGTTAAATATTCAATGGTATCGAAACGTTTCCATGAATGAAAGGAATTGAAACCCGAAACGGCAGACAAAGGATATTTCAATAACGCGAGAACGAATAATATTGAGAGAATGCAGCAATAGAAGATAGGCCTATCAGAAAATTGAGATACCGACCATTCTCCTGGATGTGACATCTCCACTTCATCAGGAATTTTTTCGGGAATGAGAAGATCTATCTCGGATGATAGAGTACGAATAGAATTGTTTTCGAATCTCAATCCTAGCCTTTGCAGGCTTCGTAATAAATAGCCTTTCGCGCTACCTACTAAATCCTTAGCAATTCCCTCACAAATTCTAGGAAGCTCATGATTTGAGTCATAACTTATTTTAAGTACTATTTCTGGATATGTTTCTCTGATCAGGTCGTAAAAGTATCTCCACCAGGTGGGGGTAAAAAACAGAGGTATATAATCTCTCAATAAGCTCCATTTTTCACCCATACTGTCTCTCCAAAAGATCCAAGAGATCTTATATTTGTTCAAATCTTTTGATAATTCATTAAAATTGGTGAAATGGGACAGGCGAGTAGCTTCTTCCCGGGCAGATGAATCTGCAAACCCCGCATCCTCGTGGGGAACCTCCTTTCCAATTGATCCCGCTAGAAATCTCGATGTTACATCATTGCATAATGAGAATCTTAACAACCAATAAGGTGTATCCAATTCTTCTGGTTCCCAGAAATACCCAATAGACAAACCGTTTCGACAGACTCGATTGCTGGTGGAACCATCATTTCTTGGGTCTAATCCATCTTTAACAAACTTCTCCGAATTGACTTGATCTAATACCAAATTCCAACGAGGTTGGGGTCGCTGATGGTTCGACCGCCAGTCGGAGTTTACCGACGCCTCTTCCGAAAAAACTCCATCGTTACTGCACGAAGATAGGGACGAGTCTATCGCTTCACGAGGGGATGAATTCAAACTTGCCAGTAACCCATTCAGATCCGAAATAGAATTGGGAAGTCCATCTAAGTGAGTTACTGTTGTTGCAGATTCATGCAGATTAGACGAAATGAATTGAGTTGGTGTGAGTAAGTGACCAGCTGCCTTCCATGCTGTTTGTTTCGATAAATTGGATGATAACGAATCTGACAGTTGGGGATGAATAGATGAAATGATATCAGATGAGATGGCTTTCTTGTCGGAGCCCACGGAGAAGTTTTCTAACACGTTGAGATAACTACTGTTGCATCTCCCGATGAAGATGAAGAAACCCCCTTTGATTCTTGAAATGAACTTGTTTCCAGCCCGGCTCCGTACAGGTGAATCATTTAATTTATTCATTTGAGCGGAAATGTTTTTTGAAATACCCCCACCAATACCCTTAATTGAACCTCCCTCACGATTTAAATCATGCAGAAATAGATTCCAAATTTGCCGCCCCGTAATGGAAAAAGCATCATTCGAGAATCCTGCTCGGATAGCTTCGATGCGAGGCAACCCAGGAATAGTGGGATTCAACGCAGGTTTCAGTGCGGTCGAGGAGCCTACCGATTCTTCACCTCTTAACAGTCTAGGCTCGATGAAGAAACTTCTTTTTGTTCCAAGAATTGTTTTGAGAGAAAGTATCTGTTCGTCAATGTAACCATCAAATAAACTTGAGAAAAAATCAAGATCAATAAGATCCATTTTGTTCAATTTATCAAAATCTATATCGTCCAATTTCTCGATGCAGTAATCAATGGTATCTACCATAGCTTTCTGGCGAGTAGCCTCAGTAACAATCATTTTAGACAGAAATAACACATCAAGAAATCGGTGAAAATATTTCTTGGTATGTTGATTGGTACTACCGAGACAGGCACCAGCATTATTTAGTAACTCGTTTCTCATTATTGACACACGGCAAATTATTTCTTCCAAGTCGTCCCTCATTGCTTTTCCCAAAGATTTTCCGACAGACGAAAGAGACAAATCCCCTGTCGTATCGAGCCATCTACGCACATTTGATTGAACATTCCTACACTCATCAATTCGGTAGGTAACATATTCGTTCAATAGACGCTCCACATTACCCTTCCACTCGAATACTGTTTATTCAGTTGCAATTCTTGCTACGATGGTATATTCTCTGCTCCCCGTCCAGACATCCAACCAATATTTGATTCGGGAGAAATATTCAGTGGATAACGCACAGAAGTAGTCGTGGAGAAGAAATATGTATGTTGGGTAGAGAGGTATGATTTCACTTCGCCCATACAATCTAACTAGAGAATAGATCGAATCTAGGTTCCCCCTTCCTTTCAATTTTTTTGAAAAATTAGTATTTTCACTTCGATTAGTTATTTCTTTAGGTATCCCTAAAGATGCTTCAAAATAGTTTGGAAAAATATCATTGAAGTCGAAGTATCCGCTACTTGCTAACCCAAGTTTCTTGCCCTTGCCAGATATTTCAGTAAACGTGATATTCTCCCCCATTCTCGGTGGCAAAAATCCTTTCTCGGATTTGATGCTATTACTGACGTCAATAACTATTTCCCCATCAAGAATAAGGTTCGATTTCTTAATTATCGAGGGGAAGTCGGTTAGTCGGTTGATTAATTGATTTCTAATTTGTGAATAAGCATGTAAAACGGGAAAGTCTTTCCCATATTTTTCATAATCTAATCCGGATAAAAAGTTGCGAAATAACATCGTTTTTTCACAAGACGTAAACGAAGACAAGTTAGAAAAGGCTTCTTGCTCAAAGGAAAATGCCGATCCATCTCCTCGTTGATCTGCTGAATCTATAGATTCAAGTAGCGCTTTGTCACAGGGGTCCAATACTACGGGACTTAATGAATCGTTTCTCAAACGTATTGCTTGTAACCGATCCAGATCTTGTTTGTTACGAATTTCCCGAAGAAGCGACGAAGCAAAATTGTTTTGGTAGCAGTCACTTTCGTTCTTGGAAACTACCAATTGGTTATAGAATTTGAAAAACCTAAGTAAATTTTGCAGATATCTATCCCCACGAACCGCTTGAATCTCTTCAGTCTCATCCTTGAATATATCAAATAGGGGGGAATCCCTCGTTATGCGTGCCTTCCATCTACCGGAAACCGAGGGAGTTATGACATCATAACAAATTTTTTCCTCTGAGGAACCTGCGGAAATTGAAATATCTTTGTTCGAATCTAAGTAGTAGAAAGCCGGCACTCCCCTCTTCCTATTTTTTCCGATAGAGAAAAAGTTTTTGAATCGAAGGATGCAGTCGCGGGATAAATTACCGGGATTTTCCGCCTGTTTCTTTCTTATCCCGTCACCTCCATTAATGACTTTCGTTAATACAAAACCTCTCTCGATGGAATTTTTGTCACTCAAGCGATGCATAGAAATTGGTATCGTTAGCAACATCAGCATCTCCAGGGTGATGCTACTACCCCTCATTACTGAATGACGCAGATTGCGTAAAAACAGTGAACTCAGAAATCACAAGTCAGATAATCTGATAAAAGGTTCGGCGGTCGAGGCTGGACTAACTAAAAGTTCTTCGAGATGTTGGTTTTTCAATAATTCGGAGAAGTATTTTAATGCATCGACTTTTAAAAAGTCCCAAACTTCAGATGAAGAGTCGGGTCCTCTTACTCCTACTCTTCTTTCTACTACCTTTTTAACCATAGTTTCTTCTTCCATATTAGTTATGAGACGATTTATCTATCTATTTCCCATATTTATTCTATTATACCGATAATTTTGTAAATTTCAAGATGGGACGGAAAAAAAAATAGAAATATATCATATGAGTCTGGTTATTTTTGTAAATAGCCGCATCCAAAACTGGAATGAAATCGGGAATTTTCAAATGTTATTGTCGAAGAAGAGACCCGTATATACCCCATCCACTTTATCTCTCCGCTCTGAGCAGGCGGAGCGGCGGTATTGAATTATCCGGATGGGCGAACGACGGGGATTGAACCCGCGCGTGATGGATCCACAATCCATTGCCTTGATCCACTTGGCTACGTCCGCCCCCTTTGCTAATGTTGAGGGGCTCCCCGAATGTGAACAAGATCCATGCGTTAAGCTAGATAGATTCTTTGATTGATACAGTCCATATTAACTGCATGTATAGAACAAGACGACAGAGAATCTGTGAAGTGAAGAATGTATTCCCAACTCCTTCCGCCCAAAAGATTGAAGGATTGCAAGCATTCAGTGAGTAAAAAAAGGAACTTTTGAAGTATTAAATCCCGGAGGGATATTCCAACTACTTTTCCTTCTCAATTCAAGGTCGGAAACTGATGACCGTGAGGTTGTGACAGGCCGTTATCGTCCTCTCTCTTCGTTCTACCGTACAAACCTTGAGGGCACCAAACCCTATCTTCTGAAGTTGAAGGGTTTGGTATCCAGTTGTGCTGCATGACCAGACGGATATTATCCGTTTATAGAAGGGGCTTCAACAGAAGCTAAGTCTAGGGGGAAGTTATGAGCGTTACGTTCATGCATGACTTCCATACCTAGGTTGGCACGGTTTATGATGTCAGCCCAGGTGTTTATAACACGACCTTGGCTGTCAACCACGGATTGGTTGAAGTTAAAACCATTCAAGTTGAATGCCATGGTGCTGATGCCTAAGGCGGTGAACCAAATACCTACTACGGGCCAGGCAGCTAAAAAGAAGTGTAGAGAACGAGAATTGTTGAAGCTAGCATATTGGAAGATCAAACGACCAAAATAGCCGTGAGCAGCTACGATGTTGTAAGTTTCTTCTTCTTGACCAAACTTATACCCTGCATTAGCAGACTCATTCTCAGTAGTTTCTCTAATCAAACTAGAAGTTACCAAAGAACCATGCATAGCACTGAATAGAGAGCCGCCGAATACGCCAGCTACACCCAACATGTGGAAGGGATGCATAAGGATGTTGTGCTCAGCCTGGAAGACGATCATGAAATTGAAAGTACCAGAAATTCCCAGAGGCATACCGTCAGAGAAACTTCCTTGACCAATTGGGTAGATCAAGAAGACGGCGGTAGCAGCTGCGACTGGAGCTGAGTAAGCGACAGCAATCCAAGGACGCATACCTAAACGGAAGCTTAGTTCCCACTCGCGACCCATGTAGCAAGCTACACCAAGTAGGAAGTGAAGAACGATCAGTTCGTAAGGACCACCATTGTAAAGCCATTCATCGACGGAAGCTGCTTCCCAAATTGGGTAGAAGTGTAACCCAATAGCTGCAGAAGTAGGGATGATAGCACCAGAGATAATGTTGTTACCGTATAGCAAAGAACCAGAAACGGGCTCGCGAATACCGTCAATATCTACAGGAGGAGCTGCGACGAAAGCAATGATGAATACAGAGGTTGCGGTTAGTAGGGTGGGAATCATCAAGACACCGAACCATCCGATGTAAAGACGGTTTTCAGTGCTGGTAATCCAGTCGCAAAAGCGACCCCATAGGCTTGCGCTTTCGCGTCGTTCTAAAGTTGCGGTCATGGTAATTTTTGGTTTTCGAAAAGGAGTTAGTGATTCCCCAGGCTGGTAAGCCTGTTAATTTTTAGTCTATCACAAAAACCTATCTGTGTCAACCAAACCAAAATACATTGAGTCTCTAAAATTCTTGGATACAGAGGCTTTTTCCCCGTATCCCAAAATTTTTTGTAATTTATTTCACAACAGGAATTCCCTAAGACAAGGGGGAGAGGGAAAAATGGAAGTTTTCTTCTACGTGATGCGCACCCCCGATCAATTTCAATTTTGGTCTCCAAGAAACTAATTCTACGCAAGCCTTTTCACGAACGAAGCACTCCACAACTTCGCATCGACCACTGCATCACGAAGATTATAATAATTAACAGACTGAAAAGGAAGTAGTCGTGAACCCCTCACTCATCCATTTCCGCGTGGTATTTCTTGATTCCCCGATACCTGCGCTCCGGTTCCAATCCGCAACGAAAAAATTGTGGATTGGAACGAATCTAAACAAAACTAACGGAAGTGGGCAAAAGCTTTGTTAGCTTCCGCAACTTTATGAGTCTCCTCCTTTTTCCGTATGGCACTACCGGAATTTTTGGCGGCATCCATTAATTCATCACTCAATCTTAAAGCCATACTTCGACCTGAGCGTTTTCGACACGCGATCAATGACCACCGGATGGCCGAAGCTTTTCCTTCTGCAGGTACTACTTCAACGGGAACTCGATAAGTTGATCCACCCACACGTTTGGTTTCCGTGACTACATCGGGAGTTACCCCACGCACTGCCTGTCGCAGAACAGACAGTGGGTTCCTATTTGTCTTTTATCTAATCCGCTTCATAGCCTGATAAAAAATCTGATAAGCTAGCGATTTTTTGCCATTTCTCATGATACGATCAACTAGCATGTTTACTAATCGATTGCGATAAATTGGATCCGATTCAATATTTCTAATTTTGTTCACTACATTGCTCCGATGTACCACGAGTTTACAATTATGTCAGACTTCATTTTTCTTTTTCGGCGGTATCTTAAGCTACTATTTTGGCTTCTTCACTCCATATTGTAGAGTGGATCCACCGGTTAGTGGGGATCTCCCTCCAAACTGCACGTGCGACTTTCGTCGAATACAGCTTTCCATATGATTGAATAAAAACTACTCAAGTGATTTCCAACCAATTTTTTTATATAAAAAAAAAATCATATTTACTCATTTCACATTGAGCATCCGTTTCCTTTTCTTCCACAGAAGGAAAAAAAAATAGGTATGAAAAAGAAAAATCTTGCAATTCAATTATCTTACTAGTAATGTCCGTAGGTTTCTCGATCCAATCGGTAGCTGTATACAAAGTCTCCGCCAAATATCCGTAGTCGTAACCTGAATCTGTTCCAGAAGGAAAAGAATTTTCTTTTTAGGTGGGAGTCCGGGTAAAACTCAACTTAACCTACTGGAATAAAACACCTTAGACACAAAGTTGTTTCACACAAATAGACGGATATTAACCAATCTTTGTAGTAGCAGGCTTCAGTCCCCTGGCAATGCTGGGTCGGCTACACATTTGACATATCAGAATAATTGATACGGAATCATTGCGATGATACAAGTTGTGACAATGTTCTGCAACGCACTAGAACGCCCTTTTCTACGACCCTTCACTCCTACAGCATCTAAGGCTCCTCTGACGATGTGATACCTAACGCCGGGTAGGTCTTTGACCCTTCCGCCTCTCACAAGGACCACCGAATGTTCCTGCGAATTGTGGCCAATACCTGGTATGTAAGCCGTTACCTCAAACTTGGAGGTTAATCGAACTCTGGCGACTTTACGTAGGGCAGAGTTGGGTTTTTTTGGTGTAGTTGTGAAATAGTCGACAGCTACAACGTCGCTATACAGAACCGTACGTGAGATTCGCACCTCATACGGCTCCTCGTCATTCAATTACTGTTGAGGGGAGAACTCCTCCAAGTCGTTTCTGACTACAAGTACAAAAACCAATTTACGGGATAAATTTCATTTTTTTCCCCGCAAATTTATTTTCAAAGTAAAGTTTTGTCTCTGCGTCTTTTGCCGGATTACAAAGAATCAACGCAGATAGAGAAATGAAAAATGTATCAAATTGATGCATGGGTTTACCAACGCAACAAGTTTCCTGCTTTCGCGTCAGTAAGTCAGTAATATGGGGCGGGTTGAATATGGAGTAGATTGACGAGTCGGTATCAGCTTATCCACATCATTAATCATTTTCCGAGAAGGAATTCATTTTGGAATGGAGGCAGTTTCAATATCTCACTCTCGTTCTTCATTTCGTTTTGACGAGGCTACCTGAGGAGGATTCGACAACCTAACCAACTACCCAATAAGTAGTTGAACTAAAATATGGATTTTTATAAAATGGGAGGGGTCCGATGACTACTTGGAGTTTAATAGCGATGACGATGCAAAGATAGCAACGGGAAAAAACCAGGGATCTAAAAAAAGCGGGAAGAACTGGGTTAATAGGTCACTCACTTTGGTGGTTGTGGCTTGTTCCGCGACGAGCCACTGCCGTCGCACTCCACCCCCCCCTTTCCGCGAGCCGAACTAAAAGTCTGGGCTCCGGAGGAAAGAGATTGTACCACGAGAGCTGGGGGGGGTCAAGCTGCCTCTACCACTAGTTGCAATCCCACACTTCAAAGATTAGGGGTCGAAAAGGCCGAAGGGATAACAGAAATGGAGCTAGTACTGGCAGGGGTGAGATGCCAGTATACCAAGCAGGGTTAGAGACTGTATAGGTACAGGGTTACAGGAGTGTTGGGTATAGGTAAAGGCAGCCTTGACTCTTTCGCAACATGTCATGTCTTCGACAGATATTTCCAATTGTTGCCCTATTGAAACTCCCTTCCAGTTTTTCCCCGTCCCGGATGGAACTAACGAAACGAATAGGCCAGGCACACCGGGTAATTTCTTATTTCTGCTCATATCCTATCCCTGCGGTGCGGGGCCCGTAAAAACTAGGGAAAGAAGAAAGAAGCTCCGCCTGTCGCCCATATCTGCTCAATTGGGTTCTTGCCATGCCGAAAGAGTGGACCCATATAGGTCAAAGCGCAGAGGCTTTTAATGAGGTATCCGGGGGCGGCTTAGAGAATTCAGGTTTTCACTGGTTGGCGGATAAGGTGGGGTATGGCCCAGGAAACGAAGCAAATTTAGGTGCGAGAAAAGATCCGGTACCACCATCCGGTACCACCTTGTACGAGTCGTATGTAAATTACGCGGAATCTCACGGAATAGAGCCTATTCCTTTTAATAATTTCGCCGCCGTACTCGAGGATTCTATTCGTTCCTTGGGATATAGAGATGTTGTTCTAAAGAGGAGGGCACACGGGATAGTCTTAGTCGGGCTTGTCTTAGGAAACAGCGGAGAACCTACTTACCATAGTAGGGTTTTATGCGAGTAGGCCAATAGATCTTATCTCGGCGACCAAGAGTGTTTTGAAAAAAGATAAGCTCCTCCATGACTGGATGCTTCAATATCTTTTGTGTAAACTCCTCTAAAGAAGAAATACTGTTGC